ATATTCTGTTAATTAATTTCTAGCTTTAATTGATACGCCATTTCCTACGTCATTTTCTTATTATTGCAGTATCCTATACTGGAATGTAAGACAGCGCATATGTTCATTTGGTTGCTTGCATATAACATGGATATATTTAGATCACGGACAGAAAAATATGATTGATAGAACAACAGAATATATAGGAAACTCAAAATTTTTAATCATGGATACATATATATCCTTAACATACTCAAGCGGCTCCCATTATTGGTATCAAACCAATAGCGATTCATACAAGCTAAATCTTCTAATCGATAATTAGGCCAAAAAAAGAACTTGAATTTAATTAATTCATTTTTTTTTATGTCAAAATGTTGACTTTCATCCAAAAATTGACTCCATTTTTTTATCTTGTTCTCCTTGTAAACTAATGGATTTCTATCCACACCATCGTTATTCTTTAAATTCAAATTGAAAGAAATGAGAATTCTTAATTCTCTACGACGTCTAGACGATAAAATTTTTTCAGGAACAAGCAAATCATAATTATTTTTGTCTATATTTTTAGTAACATTTTTTTGTTTTCGGTATCTTTGATTACTTTGGTACTTACTTTTATGAACCAATGAAATACCTATGATTTGATACATAAAAAACTGTCCGTCATTTTTTAGAGATAGGCGGGCAGGTTCCATAATTAATATTCCTTTTTTAATTAATTGTGTAAGATTTAAACGCCTCCTCATTATATCCAGATTCATTTCTTTCCTTTGAATATAGGATATACTAATTTTTCTTACATTTATCAGGCTAAGTAGGAGACCATATATCTGGATATTATTCAGCATTTTTTGATTCAATTGATTCAAACGTCCAGTCCATCTTAATTGCAAAGGAAAATCTCCTTTAAGGAATATTTTTAGTTTTTCGATCGATTCTAAAAAATATTCTTCAATATTGTTTTGATTCGTTAATTCAAAATATTGTTTTGAATTTGATGGGCTAAAATTGAAAAAATCCTCCTCTTGCTTTCCGTTGATTTTTTTATTTTCACTAAAATTGGGATTTATATTCAAATTAAAAAGAAGTAATTTGCTTGGGATAAACCAAGGTTTCTCTTTATATTTATTATAAAGTATCATAAACTCTGGAAAGAAAAAATCTTTCCGATTTGATATGAGGCAATTTAAGATTAAGATTTTTTCATTCATTCCCATCCAATCAAAAAATACCTTTTTGTAATTTATTTCGAAATTTGAATCAATTGGAAGATAAAAAAGACCATTATTATGAATTTTATCCATTATTTGGTCCTTATTAGTGGGTTCAACCTGAATATTTTTATTAATTTTAGACAAAAATTTTCTATCTTTATTTTTTTCCATATATATAATATCGCTTTTTCCTAGATAATTCTTGCTAGGAATATTCTTGAGTATGTTAAAAAATTTTTCTTTATTTCTGGTAGAATTTTCTTGGTTCTTATTTGTTTCTAATGATGATCTATAAATATAGGAGTTATTCTTAGTTTCAGAATGAATATATTTATATGATAAAAGATCATATCTATAGTTTTTTTGAAAATTCTCCTCTTTATTTGGTAATAAATACACTGTCGAATTTTGTTTTTTTTTTGAATCAAGTAATTGGTCTTTTTCAGAGGAATACCATTTGTTTAAATCTTTATTTTGAGACGTATGGCCTTTATTTTGAGACGTATGGCATTGATTGATTCTATTTCGCCATTTTGGGGGGATTAATCTAGACGATGTAATCTGAGATAAATCGTATTGATAATGACCTCTTAACCAGTTTTTCCATGGATTCATTCCAGAATTTGGAAGTTTCTTATGTCTTACTTCGGAATGAAATATTCCTTGTCTTCCAAAAAAATCCTTTATTTCAGTCTTAAGAAAAAAAGACGGTCCATTATATTGAAAAATAGATCTTAACTTATTGAAGTTAATAATTTGGGTTTGTGATAATTTTAAAAATACATATTTTTGTGACAAGTAAGATAAATCAAAAAAAATATCTGACTTCCGCTTACTATTTCTAAGATTATCAAAAGCCCTTTTTATAGTCATAGGCGAAATAAAGTCAATTTTATTTTGTTTTGTTTTATTAATCCTTTCTTCATTTGTTTCATTATTGTCAATGTATTTATCATTATCAATAATTTTTTTTGTTGATTTGATAAAAAGTTGTAGAGCGATTCTGCGCATATTAATGATACATAGAAAGATATCTATGTATATTTTTTCAATGAAAAATTGAACTATTAATTCAATTTTTTTTCTTTTTAATATTTTAAAAATTTTTGGGGATGATTCTGCATTATTCTTTTTCTTTTTTTTGATTCCTGGCGTTACTTTTTTTTTTTTTTTCATTATTTCTATTTCATTTCTGATTGTGTTTCTTCTATCAATCCTATGTTTCATTTCTTTTTCTGCCTGTGAATAATTTGTCCAACGTGTAGATCCAATTTGACTAAGTGATTCATGAATTATCTGATTGC